AAACCCTATTTTTGTGCAATCTAGTGTATTCATATCTCAATTATAAGTTTCTAGAAGAAGCTCTTTTATGTCTTACATAAAATATATTGATTATTCTCTTCCAATTAGATTCACAATCACGTAAAGAGCCATTATTCATTCCTAAGAAACAACCTGGTATCTATTCATTTCATTCGAAAGTTTCTTTTATTCATTTTATTTTAGTAGCAGAAAACCAAATATATAGATTCTCTACTCTATCTGTGTATCGTTTATCTTAGGAAATAAGAGACGAAATAGAACAATCTTTAAAAAGATATTAGATATGATGAAATTCTTTGATTGGTTCTTCCCAAAAATGATCCGTTTTAGTTGACTGATAGGTACAATAAACACTGAATCGAATTCTAATAACTTAACTAATTCTAATAAAATGAAAATTTAGAACAAATTCTAAATAAAAAAGAAGTAAAGTATTCTTATAAAGTATTTTTATTCAAAACGCCTTGTGATCTTCAACCAATTCTGTGCTTCAATATAATTTCCAGGAGTAAGTGCTATAGCTTGTTTCCAATACTCAGCGGCTTGATCGAACCAAGCCTCCGCAATTTCAGAATCGCCTTGCCGAATGGCCTGTTCTCCACGGGCGGAATAGGAGGGTAACTTCCTTCCCTTAGAACCGTACTTGAGAGTTTCCTATCTCATACGGCTCGCTCATCGACAGTCAATTTTTTCTTTTGCCATCCCGTTTTTAGGTTTTTCGAGCTAACCAAAAGAGGTTAATTACAAAAGTTTCAAACTTTCTTTTTTTATTTTTTATTTAATTAGTTTTATCTTTTCTCCCACCTTCAGAAGAATAAAGCAGAGGCATTCTACCTTTTTTCTTAAAGGTAACTATCCCGGTTTCATATATCATATATAAATATTGTATTTATAATCTCTACATTTCTATATTTTAGATACAATCTTTGAAGATATAGAATTGTTGAAAAAGGCTTTCAGAATAAGAAAGACTTACTATCTTTGGGATTTGATGCTACACCGCTGCTCAATACCGTAGGGGATCAACTCTATTACATAAATTGATTCCTAATTTTTATCTCATATTCTGGATAAGTAAAAGTAAGCAGTTATTATTGTATCGGCCAAAAATTTCGCTAATTGATCTTTACGGCGCTTTCTCTATCAATTAAATCTTTTATCCATAGAATCAAAAAGTATCTAGGCATTTTAGTTCTTCATATTTTGGCTTCTATAAAGTTTATTTCTTTGCTACAGCTAATAAAAATCGTATTTGGTACGATACATATGTAGAAAGCCCGTATTTTTCGTTTTTTCTAGTATTTACTAGCGTATTTTCCCTTTATTTTTCTTTCTATAGTGGAGATAGTCGCACGTAATGACAGATCACGGCCATATTATTAAAAGCTTGTGGTAAGAACGGGTTTCGTTCTAGGGCTCGAAAATAATATTCCAAAGCTTTCGTATGTTCTCCATTACTTGTGTGAATAAGGCCTATGTTATAGAGTATATAACTTCGATCATAGGGATCAATTTCCAGTCGCATAGCTTCATAATAATTCTGTAAAGCTTCCGCATAATTTCCTTCGGATTGAGCCGACATCCGTTACGGTCGTCATTCGATTAAAAGAATCTCCGTTCCAAAACCGTACGTGAAATTTTCATCTCATACGGCTCCTCCCTTATGTGCATAATGAAAATTATACTATAGAATTAAGAATGAAAAAAGATTGAAATTTTTTCATTATGAACTAAGCGGGGCTAGTGTTTTTACAAGAAATCTCTAGCCAACCTTCCTGCAAAAGATCTTTTCTTAACATCAAGCACGTTGGTACTAGATAAAAAGAGAACTCCAGCAATTTCTTTGTCCTCAACGCCCCTTAATTATTCTTTCTATTTTTTAGTTTAAGGAATTAGTCACTTCAACAGCCTTCAATGGTTCCAGGGGTATCCAAAGTACGAACGAGATGGATGTTTGTTGTCCCAACCATTTTTGGGAGTCCCGATCCCAAACAAGGAAAAGGAATAAAGATATATTTGAAAACAAGGGTTTCGTATTGTTGATTCCTAGACGTAGTGCTTCTTCCCCTGTGCCGCCTATTGGTACTAGTGGAGGAGGGTTGACCTGCAACAGGGAACCCATAGGTGTGTCACCTTTCGTTCAATGCTCTAATTTACAATTGAAGCATCTGAGGTTGCATTAATCGGGGATACACGACAGAAGGGATTTTTTGATTTACAAACTTCACCTTCAACAAGCGTCGATTTATTATTTATTTCGAAATTTCAAATTGATTTTTTCTATCCCCATTATTGCGTCTTTCTTCTAAGACTGAGATCAAAAAAAAAAGCAAATCGCACCATCTCTGTAATAGGTAAATGCCTCCTTTTCTCCTGAAGTTGTCGGAATTATTTGTAATAAAATATTGGCTACAATTGAAAAGGTCTTATCGATAAAATTTCCATTTATTCGAGATCTAGGCATAGATAGCAATCCTTT